GAGCATATCCTCCTCAACTAGCCGCTCGGTGTGGATGCTAAAACCCAAATACTTCGCTTGAAGGTCAACGAAATCTACTAGCCTCGGCGAGTCACTCCGGTATTGTGTTTTTTTTTTACTGAACCCTTTTTCATAATCTTCTCTAATAACTTCTTGGATGTCTTCGATGTCGATGTCTTCGATGTTTTGACTAACATTTGCTTTTCCTTTAGTTGCTTTTCCTTTAGTTGCTTTTCCTTGACTAACATTTGCTTTTCCTTGACTAACTTCTTCTTCTTCTTCTTCTTCTTTTCCTTTGAAATTTAAAAGAAGTAACTTCATAGGTCTAAGCCACGGGTTCATTTGATATGTCCTCTTACGTAGCAGAAATTCTGGGAAGAACCAATCTTCCTGATTCGAATCTTCCTCATTCGAATTCGCTCTGGGTGCCTTTAAGATTTCTTCATTCATTCCCATCCAATTAAAAAAGCTTTTTTTGTCTTCTTTGATTTCTGGATTTTCTTTGAGTTCTGGATCTTCTTTGAGTTCTGGATCCAAGAGCATTTCTGGATCCAAGAGCATTTTTGGAACGATATCATAAATAAGACCTCTATTCTCATTCTCAATTATTTCAGAATTCTCATTCTCAATTATTTCAGAATTCTCATTCTCAATTATTTTAGAATTTTCATTCTCAATTATTTTAGAATTCTGAGTCTCAATTATTTTCGAATTCTGAGTCTCAATCTTAGTATTTGTATTATGGTTAGGGTCGATCTTTTTCCCAGCCTCCAAATTGACTAGATATTTTTCGAAAAACTTCCAATCAAAGTCCATATATTTTCTTTCAGGTTTTTTCTTTCGCATTTTTTTCAGAGACATATAAACCTTGTCTAGATAATTGTCTAGAGAATTCTTGTCTAGATAAACCTCGTCTAGATAATCCTTGTAATAATCCTTTTCTAGATAAAGCTGGTCTAGAGAATCCTTGAAATAAACCTTGTCTAGAAAACTCTTGTCTAGATAATCCTTGTGATAATCCTTGTCTACATAAGTATTGTCTAGATAATTGTGTAGATAAGTATTGTCTCGATAAAGCTTGTCTAGAAACTTCTTGTCTAGTATACAATCCTTGAAATAAGTCTTGAAAACAATCTCCTCTGGTATATCAAATAAGTCGATCTCTTGGCTCTTATTTACTTGTAATGGCAATTTCGAAATAGAGGAGTCCTTCTTAGTTTCAGAAGAAATGTATTTATATGCTAAAAGATCATATTTATAGTTTTTCTTAAACTTAGTTTTTTGATTTCTTACTAATGAATATACTTCAGAATCATCTTGTTTTTTGGAATGAAGTAATGGGTCTTTTTCATATGAATCTCCTTTATTTAAATCATTATTTTGAGGCGTATGGCGTCGGTTGACTTTATTTCGCCAGGTTTGTGCGCCTACTCGCTCCCAATGAACCTTAGATAAATTGTATTGAGACTGACCTCTTAACCAGTTTTTCCATGGATTCGTTCCAAAATTTCGAAGTTTCTTATGCTTTAATTCGGAATGAAATATTCCCTGTCTTTCAAAAGAATCCTTTATTGCAGTCTTAAGAAAAAAAGACGTTCCGCGATATTGAAGAACAGATCTTAACTTATCACTAACTAGGGTTTGTGATAATTTGTAAAATACATATGCTTGTGACAGGGAAGATAAATTTGGCAAGGAAGCAAATTTCGGAACAATCTGTGACTTCCGCTTATTTATATTTTTTATAGTCGAACTAAAGGTAATTCTTTTTTGATTTGTTTCAGTATTGGAAATGTCTTTCTCAAAAAATTTTTTTGTTAAATTGATTCTAGGAATCTTAATGATACATAGAAAGATATCTAGGTATATTTTGTATATTTTTTCAATGAAAATTTTTTGAAAATAATTCCATTTACTTATTAATCGAACATTTCTTCTTTTTACAATTTTCCAAATATTTTTTGGCGATTCTACATTATTATTTTGCTTTTTGTTGTTAGGACTATTATTTAGTCCTGGAGTTACTTTTTTTTTTTCTTTTGTAATTCTTTCTATTTGATTTTTGATTGTGCTTGTTCTATTAATCAGATTTTTTATTTTTTCTTCTGAATTTGTAGAAGCTGTAGATCGAATTTGACTAAATGATTCATGAATTATCTCATTGCTGATTATAGAATCTTTTTCTTTTTGAGTTTCACTCGATTCATCTACTCCTATCCCTTTCAATCTTGTATTTTTTTTTATTATTTTCAAAATTGTGCTTTTTAGAACTAGAACCCTTTCTTTAAGCCGTTTTATGCTTTCTTTAAGCCGTTTTATGCTTTCTTTTGGGTTTCCTAGAACTCTAACAAAATTTTGCTTTATTTTTTGGTTGAAAACGCTTCTTATAAGTCGAAAGGCGCTCCCTTCCAATTTTTCTGCTGCTAATCTTTGACTTTTTTTGCCTAGTTCGTTAAAAATGGGCCCCCAAAAAATGGAAAAGGAACGGTTGGGTCGGGCACCACCCCAAGGATAGTCAGCTAGTCCCCAGAAAGACCTTATAAAAGCATAATCGTTGGTTATCCTTTGTCTATCATCCGCTGTGTGCCAAGGTTTCAACTCTAAAGGCCATAAAACTTTGACCTGAAGACCGTATTCCCACCACTCCTCCGGAAAGTTGCTGATGGATATGACGCCTATAGCAAAACCGTCATCGTTGCATAAAAGATGAGTCTCGTTTTCCCAGTCCTTTCTATCCTCAGCCCACTCGGGCTGCTGCAAAAATAAGATACGACCAATATTTTTAGCTATTATCGCTAAAGGCAATGCAATATATCTTCTAAAATAGGAGTTCAAAATTAATACGATACCTCTTACTCCTAGCCCACAATAAAGCTCATTCCATGCATCTATTCCATCCATCCGGAACAGCTCTTCTTCGGGGTCTAGTTCGATTTTCTCTTTTTTGATTCTTTTCAATTTTTTCCGTTCTTTCAATGCTTTGCTTTTTTTTTCGTCTATCTTCCTTTTTGTCTTCCTTTTTGTCTTCCCTTTTGTCTTCCCTTTTGTCTTCCCTTTTGTCTTCCTTTTTGTTTTTGTCTGTTCTTTCTTAGGTCCCTTAAGAGTGAAAAGGTCCCCTTTTTTGATTCCAAACCTATGCAGCAAATTTTGCATTTTCAAAACAAGGGGTTTCACTACCCTAAAAGAACTAGACAGTGTACTTTTTAAGAAGCCCAAAAAAAGAGGGGAATGCGGAAACATTTCAATCTGTCTTACAACAACTCCGTTTTTACGCCTTAGGACGCTCGCAACACCTTTGATGTCATCCTGATGCCAAAATTGGTTGCGCACCGCTCTCAAGGAGGTCCTCCACACGTCCTTATTCTCGGTTTTCCACTCGATATTGGTGATGAGGCTGCCAACGTGAACATGAGCAAGGCTTTTCTCAAAGTCAATACTATAAGGGTCTCCCCCACTCTTGATCAAATCCTTCTCAACCTTCTCATTAATCTCTTTAGCAATCTCCGGATCAATCTTATTACTATCTTTAGAAAGATTTTTGATAAGTAAATTTTGAGTATCCTGATTCAAAATAATTTCATATTTGTATTGTGCTGATATAATATCAAAGCACTCATTATCTCCCCGCTTGGTCACAAAGGGTTCGCCCAGGTCGTATGCGACCTCGCGGAGTAATACGTATGACCAGCGAGGGACGCGTTGACCGATGTGCGCTCGTCCCACACTTTCTCCCACTTTATAAGTCCTTAGTTGCTTTAGCTTTTTTAGTTTTCGCTGGTTCCAATCAATGCCTCCCCCCCCTTTTTCCCAAGGCTTAGAAAAAAATTTTGCCAAAGGATTATAATATAATTTTCCTTCTGCTCTTAGTTTTAGTGTTTTACTTTTTAGTATCGCGAACATTCTCTCTTCAAATTTTGGAGACTCGAAAATGAAACCTGGCAAAAGGGTCTCATGAATTTGATTTAGAGCAAGGATTTGCTTAAGTTGAGATTCTGTAGGTTCATCGTCGATTCTTTCACGAGATTTTGTAGTTCCATTTTTTTTTCTTCGACGAGATTGCATTGCATTCTGGACTTTTTCACGAGATTGCATTGCATTCTTTTTTCTTCGACGAGATTGCATTGCATTCTTTTTTCTTCCACTAGATTTACGAGATTTAATTACATTGTAGACTTTTTCACGAAATTCACCCAATTGAAGAAGTGCCCTTTCTTCGCTTAGACGTGCTTCTTCGCGTAGACGTGCTTCTTCGCGTAGACGTGCTTCTTCGCGTAGACGTGCCTCTTCTTCCCTTTTCTCCTGTTCTTTGCTTTTCGGTGCCTTTTCTTCGCTTTTCTCCTTTTCTTCGCTTTTCTCCTTTTCTTCGCTTTTCTCCTTTTCTTCGCTTTTCTCCTTTTCTTCGCTTTTCTCCTTTTCTTCGGGATCCTCGATTACTTTTCTAAACTTTTTGATTCTTCCACGAGAAGGCCCATTCAACAAAGGATCATACCTTTTTGGTAGGCAGAGGCAGGTTTCGTTCATTTTCTCAATACAAACCCGAGTCCTTTTGTCGAGTATATCTAGAAAAAGAAATCCCGTGTCTAGAGCCTCAATTCTCTTTATAAACTCGTTATTTAAGTTGTTTTGTCTTTGTTTGTTCTTATAAAGCCAATCTTTGTCTAGTTTATCAAAGGAGAGTCTTTCTACTGTGGACGAAGATATCATCCCTTTCGTCAGTTCCTTAAAACTAGAAAAACTAGGAGGATCTGTAAAAGATATTCTTTTTTTTCCATCACTTCGGCATGTATCAAAAAAATATTGTGAAGCTTCCTTTCTTACAGCCCCAAAAAAGTGTTGATTGCTTATGTATCGTACTGGACGAGTCCATTGAAACTGAAAAAAATCGGCCGCTAAAATGCCTTCCACCACTATGGGTGCTTTTTGATCTTTTTCTTCATCCAGATCCGCTCCCCAACGCGTGGGAGGAATTTCTTCTTTGAATAGCACTTTTTTTCGTGCAA